TCAAATTCTACTAATTCACCTGCCATTACTTCATCAAGACCATAAATACGAGCAATGCCATCGCCTACCTGAAGTACGGTACCGGTATTTAAAATCTTTACTTCTCTATTATATTGTTCAATACGTTCACGGATAATATTACTAATTTCATCGGCTCGAATGGTTACCATGAATATTTCTTAATTCTTTTTTTTTAAAGAAAAAAAAATAATGCCTGCAGTAGAAGGACTAATCCGTTATTTCTTTCATGGTTCCAAACATGCCAATATTAGTATTGATGGTACGTAAATGTAACTCGTTGTTCAAACAACTATTCAGAGTTCCTAGAGCTCCTTGCAAGGCTTGTTGGAAAACCCGTTGTCGAACTTCGTTAATCGCTCTTTGTTGTTCAAAATGAATGGTTTCATTTTTGTAATTTTCTAATTGTTCCAAAGTCTTAGAAGTTGAATTAATCAAATTCAATTTTTCTCGTTCTATCTCAGAATATCCATTCACTCGAAACTGATCCGCTTCCTTTTCTACTTTTCGTAAGCGGGCCCGGGCGTTTTCCAGCTGTTCTAGGGCCCCCCCGCGTAGTTCTTCTGAATTTTGAATAGTCTTCAAGATCCTCTGTTTTCGATTATCTAATAAATCACTTAATGAAAGTAGATTATCTTTCCATTCATTTCAAAACTTCCACGATCCCTTCCCGAACCAAACATGAATCTTTCAATTCATTTGGCTCTCACGCTCAATTACTTAAATGATAATTCCCATATTTTTTTTTTAATGTTTTTAATGTAATGAGCCTGTCCTCTATTCATATTATATTCATATTCAAATAGAAAGATATCGAAACTGATCACTAATCCAAGAAAAAAATATTCCGAGGACTCTTCTGACCAAAGAAATAATTGTCAGCAAAGTTGTTTCTTTTTTTTTCTTCAAATCCAAAGAATTCCTCTTACTTTATACATAACATAGGTCATCGATTTAGCATTGGATAAAAGAAAAATAAGGGAGGTTGAAATACCTATTTTTTTTTTCTAATTTTTTCCAATCAAATAAAAAGTTGAAATCATTTTTTTATCGACATGAGTGTTTTATAGCGAAAAAAGAATTCCAACTCTTTGTTTTGAAAACATTTCTGTATTAACAGAGTAGTAGAAAGAGTACCATGCTTGTATCTGGACTTCAAAAGATTTAGCTTTAACCCTGTTAATGGTCCTGCATTATTAGTTGATAGAGAATCAAAGTAGATTTACTAATGACTCACGAAATGCTATGGTTCTTAAATATGATTTCTTAATTTATTCAGAAGTAATTCGCGGAATCGTGCACCTTTTTTTCCTAGTTATACCAAAAAATAAAGTGCAGTTGGTTGAATCCAGCTTATTCTTGAAATAAACAACTCGCACACACTCCCTTTCCAAAAAAAATCAATACACCAAGTACTACACTTAGATTTATTGGATTTGTTGCTAAAATATCGGTATTAAACCCGAAACTTCCGGCGGATGGCCAATAACCCAAGGAAAGGAAAGGATCGGTTACATTTTTCATAAGATCTCCTCTTTCTGATTCTTATAGATAGACTAATTATCTATATTTTTTATATTTATTCTAGTATTTTTCTTATTATTTTTCGAAATACTCCTAATACTAAATAGAATAAAAAATAATATTGATTTTTAAATGTAAATTTATTTATTTATTGTTTTCAATTGTAAATTTCAAATAAGAATGATATTTATTAGAATTAGGTATCGGGTCTTATAATATATGAGTTTCGAAATATTTCCTTTGTTGCAATACTTAAAAAAAAAAAGTTCCATTGACTAAGAGAGTAAAGGAAGAAAAGAAAGCGAATTGGTGTGCCAATTCCTTTTCCCCCAATAAGTACTTTACATGGGTTGTTGTCCGAACAAAATTGAAATCTGAATATAATTCGAAAAAAGCAAGTCCAAGGAAATAAAAAAATAAATATATATGGACTCTTATTTGTAGGATTAAACAAAAGGATTCGCAAATAAAAGTGCTAATGCCACAACGAGTCCATAAATTGTTAAAGCTTCCATAAAAGCCAGACTAAGCAATAAAGTACCTCGTATTTTTCCCTCTGCTTCTGGTTGTCTCGCGATCCCTTCTACAGCTTGTCCCGCAGCAGTACCTTGACCAACTCCAGGTCCAATAGAAGCAAGCCCTACGGCCAATCCAGCAGCAATAACGGAAGCGGCAGAAATCAGTGGATTCATGATAAATTCCTCGCACCAAAACAAAAAAAAATAAAGAAATAGTTAATGATACAATCAACCAATGAATTATGACTTACTTATTCCACATCGATAAAATTTATTCAGTCAAAGTAACTAAAAACCCAGAATTGAAATAATAATATTTGTGAATTATCAGAACTACTTCGATATCTCTTTTTTTTAGTTCCTATCCACGTAATTTTGTGAATCCGTACCACTTTTGTTCTTCCATTTCTTTCTTTTTTCTTTTCTTCCGAATAATTCTT